TAAATCAATCAAATTATGAGAAGCTTCATAAAGTGCTTCCTTAGGAGTTAAACTTCCATTCGTCCATATTTCTAGAAAGAGTATTTCTTGTTTTTCATTCCCATTCCCATAAGAATGAATGCTATGATTCGCATTTCGAACAGGCATGGATACAGCATCTATAGGATAACTTCCATCTTGAGAGTGGTTTGTGGGGTTTATACGATATCCACAATCTCTCTTGATTTGTAATTCAATACACAAATCAATCGGTTCTGTCAGGTTAGCTATATGCTGTGTTGTGTCAACTATTTCTACAGAAGGTGGTGAGATGATATCTTGGGCGGTTACGTATCTAGGACCTCTGACGAAAATGGATGCGTCTCTAACTCCATACAGATTACTTCTCAATACAATTTCTTTCAAATTTATTAAAATTTCATGTACTGATTCTTCAATACCTACTATTGTAGAATATTCATGCGGCACCTTCTCAGATTTTGCATGTGTGATACATGTTCCTTCTATTTCTCCAAGTAAAGCCCTTCGCATGGCAATACCTATAGTATCGGCTTGCCCTTTCATAAGCGGGGACAGAATGAAACGACCATAATAAAGACGCTTACTGTCGACTCTTGATTCAACACATTTCCACTGTAGTCTTCGAGTGGATCCTGCTAGTTCCTCTCGAACCATACTAATATTATTATTTGATCAGATCATTAAATCATTTTTTTCTCTTGAAATACGTTTAATTCTTATTTCTACACACGTCTTTTTTTGGGGGGTCGACATCCATTATGTGGCATAGGTGTTACATCACGTACGAAACTTAATAGTATACCACTTCTACGAATGGCTCGTAATGCTGCATCTCTTCCGAGACCAGGACCTTTTATCATAACTTCGGCTCGTTGCATACCCTGATCAACCATTGTACGAATAGCATTTACAGCAGCAGCTTGAGCAGCATAGGGTGTCCCTCTTCTTGTGCCTTTGAATCCAGAAGTACCAGCAGAGGCCCAAGAAACCACTCGACCTCGTACATCTGTAACAGTTACAATGGTATTGTTGAAACTCGCTTGAACATGAATAATTCCTTTTGGTATTCTACGTTCATTCTTACGTGAACCAATACGTCCATTCCTACGTGAATCGATTTTCGATATAGGTTTTGCCATATTTTATCGTCTCATAAATATGAATTAGAAATATACAGAAAGATACGGAGATATCCATTTCATGTTAAAACATTTATTTTTACATGGACCTGCCTTTAGAAAGTTTTTTTTTTAGAAAGATTATCCTTGTCTCTGTTTATGTCTCGGATTGGGACAAATCACTATAATTCGTCCGCGCCTACGGGTCAGTCGACATTTTTCACAAATTTTACGAATTGAAGCCCTTATTTTCATATATCTCATTCCTTATCTTAATTCCGAATCTATTCTGTGGAAGAAAATGAAGTCTCTTTTATTTTTTAACTTCGAACTGTATCCCCATGAAAGGAATGGTTTCAAAAATAATCTAATCGTTCGAATCTTTGCTGCGAAGTCTATAAATTATACGTCCCCTGGTTGAATCATATCGACTTATTTCGATTTTGACTCTATCTCCCGGTAGTATTCGTATAAAACTGCGCCGGATCCTACCTGAAATATAACCTAAAATTAGATCTTCATTATCTAAACGTACCCGGAACATACCGTTGGGAAGTGATTCAGTAATTAAACCCTCATGAATCAATTTTTGTTCTTTCATTCCAGATAACCCCCTTGAAGTATCAACTAATGGAGGAAGAGTTATATAACTCACTTTTCCTCTCTATTTCACAAATAGGAAGTTAGAGATCAAATTAGGATACCTGAGTGGGATCACCATATATAACACAAAATTTCTCCTCCAATTCTTTCTAGTCGAGCTTCTCGATCTGTCATTATGCCTCGAGAAGTAGAAAGAATTACAATCCCCATTCCACCTAAAATCTTAGGAATTTGTTGATAGTTGGAATAGATTCGTAGACCAGGTCGACTGATACGTTTTAAAATAGTTCTATAGATTCCTTTCCTAGTTCTTCTATGTCGCAAGGTTGAAACCAAGAAATATTTGTTTCTTTCCTGATGTTTTCGAACATTTTCAATAAAACCTTCTCGTAGGAGTATTTTAACGATGTTTTCGCTTATATTAGTAGATATTATTCGAATCGTTCCCTTTTTTCCCATGTCAGCATTTCTTATAGAAGTTATTATATCAGCAATGGCGTCCCTACCCATGACGAATTATAATTATTGGTGTTTCTTTATTTTGATATAATCAACATGTTTTTTTGCTTGAATTATTCAATTATTCAAAGTATATGCGTGATACACAATCGACTAATTTGATCTATTTCATTCAGATATCCTACTATAATTATATCATAGTTTCATTTACTAGTATTTATAATACCTCGGGAGCTAATGAAACTATTTTAGTAAAATGGAATTGTCTCAATTCCCGAGCAATCGCACCAAAAACTCGAGTTCCTTTTGGATTTCCTTCTTGATCAATGACAACCGCCGCATTGTCATCATATCGTATTATCATCCCGTTGTCACGTTTGAGTTCTTTACGTGTACGTACAATTACAGCTCTAATAATTTCTGATCTTTCTAGAGGCATATTGGGCACTGCTTCTTTGATTACAGCAACAATAATGTCACCGATATGAGCATATCGGTGATTACCAGCCCCTATGATTCGAATACACATTAATTTTCGAGCTCCGCTGTTATCCGCTACATTCAAAAGAGTCTGAGGTTGAATCATATCATTTTTATTGGAATCCGTTATTTCAATGTAAAGTAAAGGATGAGAAAAAAAAGAAATAGTGTTTGTCTAGAAACCAGAAATAAGTAAACCGTGCTTATTTTTTCATCTTCAATACCCCGTTTTGCTTTCTACATCTCTATACTGAAATAATAAATTGAGTTCGTATAGGCATTTTGCACGAGGCTATTTCAATAGCTGCTCTGGCTACAGTTTCTGATACTCCACCCATTTCATAAAGTATTCGACCTGGTTTAACAACGGATACCCAATATTCGGGGGATCCCTTCCCTGAACCCATACGTGTTTCCGTAGGTCTTACTGTAATGGGTTTGTCAGGAAATATACGTACCCATATTTTTCCACCACGACGCGCATATCGCGTCATTGCTCTTCGCCCTGCTTCTATTTGTCTAGCTGTGATCCAAGCGGGTTCAAGTGCTTGAAGAGCGTATCTGCCGAAACAAATACTATTGCCTCGACAAGATATTCCCTTCATTCTTCCTCTATGTTGCTTACGAAATCTGGTTCTTTTGGGGTTATAGTAGATGGTTCTTTCTTAATTCCATCTCTACTACAGAACTGGACATGAGAGTTTCTTCTCATCCAGCTCCTCGCGAAAGAAAAGAAAGGGTGCAATAATATTACGGATACATATGTATTTAATAAATAATACACTAAACTAAGTAATGGGATTTAATTGATATTGCATTTTTTACATGGTAAACTGTATATCAGTTAGACGTGTATATCCATATCTATGGATAATGCTTTTTTTTACTCCTATCGAATCTCGAATCAAGCAAGACAATATTGTAAAAAAAAAAAAGTTTTCGCGGGCGAATATTGACTCTTTCCCATTTTATTCCTAAGGTGAATCCATGACTACTCAGAGTAAATCAATTTGTTCTTGGTTCGTTCCGCCATCCCACCCAATGAATGATTAGGATTCCATTGAAAAGGAATCCTATGTAGTCACAGGTTTCGTCGTTCCCATAGCTTCTCCGTTAATGGTTAGGCTTGAACTCTGCAATGGAGCTCGACAAAAAATGCGTTCCCGAGTAAATCTACTCAGTTTGTATTAACCCGAGGCTCTTTATTATTATTTTTATTTTTCTCAATATTAATGCTTTATCACACTGCCTTTTATGAGATGATTCATAGGCCATACATATTGGAATCATATATCATTGATATTTTTATTCTCTCTTTCTATCACCTTTCCATTTATCTATATCCCTTGATTTTTGCTTCAAAAATGGATAAATATGATTATCCTTTTTTTATGGAAAAAATTGCAGTTGTTACAACTATATGATTTATTCAGTCATATAGTGACTGGTTCTTGGAATCTCGACAATACGAAGCAATAGGTTGGTTATTTGTTTTTAGTTTATATAGTTATTAATAAGTTTATAGTGGGTTCAGTCTTTTTTTTTTTGAATCCCAACTATAAACTCTCAAGAAAAACGTAACGAGTCACACACTAAGCATAGCAATTATATTAAAAAAGGGTTAATCCATTTTTTATTCAATCTTATAAAATTGGAATTGTTCATTTTTGTTTGATTTTTGAGAAAAACATAATTTCTAATTTTTTGTTCGTTCTATTATTGCACAGAATGACAAAAAAAAAGGTCTATTATTCCTCATCTACAAATATCCAAATTTTTAATCCTAAGACTCCATAGATAGTTCGGATTGTATAAGAACAATGATCGATTTTAGCGCGAATTGTTTGTAGGGGAACCCTACCCTCTCGGATCCATTCGACACGTGCAATTTCTTTTCCGTCGATACGCCCCGCAATTTGCACTTGAATTCCTTTTGTATCTGTTTGCTCAGTTAATTCAATAGCTTTTTTCATTGCCTTTCGAAATGAAACTCTATTTTTTAATTGTAAAGCCATATATTCTGCAAGAATAGTAGGTTGTCCATAAGGTTTTTCAATTCTTGTTATAGCAATGTTGAGTCTACAGTTTAGAGAATGAAACTCTTTTTGTACATTCGTCTGTAATTCTTCAACCCCCCGCGCTCGACCTTCTATTAAGAAATTTGGGAACCCAATATGAATTATGACTTGGATCAAATCGATTCTTTTTTGAATTTCTATGCGTGCAATTCCTTCCAAACCTGAGGATATTTTCCTATTTTTTTGTACATAGTTCTTGATACAATTCCGTATTTTCTCATCTTCTTGCAGACCCTCGGAA